AAATTAGGTAGGTCGCTAATATAGTTAGTTTCCTATCCAAGATTCTGCTATTTACTGAAATAATTTTACTGGAATATAGGAGGAATCCCCGGATGGGTCTAAATAGAACGAGGAAGTACAGTTTTAAGCGCCTTGCTTGCTTATGCCCAAACCAAACTAACAAATATTAGAATAAATATATTTGGATTAATATCTTTTTCAGTCATTCATTGAATGATAAATCACTACAAGTGACGGAGATACACGATTTAAATAACGGAAGATCCAATATTTTAAAATTGTATCTAGAATGACTGGAAAAGTGGAAACAAGGCCCGATATAATTTGATCATTATGAGTAAATCCAAAATCTTTGTAGACAGAACCCAGCATTAGTTCCCAACCGTGGGGTGAATGGAATCCGATACATAAATCCGTTAATAAAAGAATAGAAAAAGCTTTTATTGTGTCGCTTAAGTTATATAGGAATTCCTGAACCCACGAGTTAAGAATAACAAGTTCTTCATTACCTAGAATAGAATAACCAACTAGAATAACGAAACAGACTATATTTGTCGATAAGTGTAAAATCGTATGGATCCGACCCTCGTTGTGCATCTTGATTAATTGGATCGTTTCTTTGTGGATTCCTATACTCAGTTTTTGTAGATATGTCTCCGGGTATTCTTTTATCATTTCATCCAACAAGATGAGTTCCTCTAATTCCATGAATTTTTCTATAATACTCTTTTCTTGAATATAATTCAAAAAGGTTTCGGATTGTGTAGTATTCCACCAATTAGTAACCCAAGATGCCAGACTTTTTTGAAATGAGAGAGAGATCCCCCAGGGCAAAAAGACTATAGATACAAGATATAGAAGGGGAGTGACTGCTTTCTTTTTTGCCATTTTTTTCGTCTGTGAATTTTTAATGAACCCGCCCCTTTCGTCGATTCCATATGATCTAAGATTTCTATTAAGCATGAGTTCTATTACAAGGTATTGAACCTAAGAATCTAGTCCCCGTTTGTTTGTTTTGCGATTCGTTGGTTAATTCTTGAATCTAGAAAGAAAAGAAAAAAAGTAAGAGCCCGCTTCAAGTGAAGAAATAATAACAATAAATAAATTTCGTTTTTGATGGCTGTTCCATACCATATACGTCTACTTTGGCTTGAATGAGCATTATGAGTAAACCCTCCGTTAATAAATAAGTTATGCTTTATGCTATAACTATCGAAAAGGGGAGAGGATTTTCCTTCTGATAATGATAAGAAAGGAAAGAAAACTTTTTATCATTTCAAAATACTTCAATTGGTACACGCAAGAAATAGGCCAATTCCGCAGCTTTTTGTTCAATTTCTCGCGGAGTCAAATTCTCGTCGGTACGAGTCAAAGGAACGGACCCCCGGCCCTTGATTTCCATATAAAGGACACGGCGGGCATAAATACCCTCTTTAACTTCTATTCTGATGGACTGAATTTCTTTCATAAGGAATCGGAGGAAGAGGCGACGGTTTTTTCCAGGAAATCCCCAACGAAAAATACGCACTATTCCCTCTTTTCGATCGAATCGATCATAACCACTACCCACATTCCACGAAATTGTGCACCACAAATAGGAACTAATAAAAAGACCCGCGATTCCATAGAAAGACATCACGATCCCCTGCGGAAAAAAAAGGATTTGCTGAGATGGAAATAAAGATATCAAATTTCTACCAAGATAACTGGAAATTCCAACCAACAAAAATCCTAATGAACCGAAAAAAAGGATAAAAGCCCAGCAGAAATTACTTGTTTTTCGAGATCCCGCTATAAGTTCTATCCATATATGTTCTGATCGCCAACTCATACTAGATCCAGGTGCTTTTTATTGAAATTGAGAGAATAACCCAAACGAATTTGACTTTACTCTTTTTTTTGTTTCCGAAGTAACTCTCATCAACTAGCACTATTCGGGCGTGAACCTTGCGGGATAATTCATCAAATTGAATTGGTTCGATCTAAAATAAGAACATCCCCTTCTTAGACTCTCCTATGGAGATCTACATACATTTAGATATATGGACTTTCCGGTTCAGACATCGGCATCGGCGGATTCCAATCTATTTTTATCTTAAACTATACTATAATATATATATCGAATTAAAATTCATTTACCCGTAAATTTTCCACATGTATATTCGTAGGAAGTTTATACCATAAATATTTATTCGTGTTATGATCCAAGTCTAAGCCTTGAAAAAGAAATGGGTGAGGTTGGGGCCCATCAAATCTAAAAAATTTTGTTTTTTTGAACATGAAGAGATAAAGAAGCCATTGCAATTGCTGGAAATACTAGACCCACCAAAGGCACAAAAATAGAGGGTAAGTTAAGAGTTGTCATAGGATGGGTACCTCGATTAAATATTTGTACCTGTTATTATTAATAGTTTATTAAAGATATCTTATAATAATTATACTATAACTATAAGTAAGTATATAATAAGTGCAAGTAATGTAGAACGAAATGAAAAAGAAAAAGTTTCTTACAAATTTCCGAAAGATTCTCGTTAGAATCCGACTCCATTTTTACTAAAAATGGGAGTTGGCGGGAGATATATAAAAATGCAAGACGTCTCTTTCTATTTCGATCTATATTTGAATTCTATTTCTATTATCTATACATACGTAAAGGATAACATGAAATTCGTTTTATTTTACCTTGCTTAATTTCGTGAAAAGAAGAATCCAATCCGCTCTTTTATCTTACTGTCTGATTACTACTATTACTAATCAAGAACATGGTAAAAACAATTGGCAATTTTTGTTTGATTCTTTATTACAATTCGATCTTATGTCACCAAAGAAAACGCAAACCTCATTCTTCTGATTTTCACTTTGATTCTGATAATTAATTCACAATAGAATTTTAAAAACGCTACTTGATTGAATTTGTATTCAAAGTCAAAGGAAAGAAAGTATGGAGCTGAAATAACTCACTCAGAACACCCTTTAAAGGATTACGTGGTACAATTGGGTCGAATAAGCCCTTATGGAATAAGTATTCAGCCGTTTGTGAACCCTCAGGTACTGTCTTATTCAATGTTTGTTCAATTACTCTTTTACCCGCAAATGCAATGTAAGCATTGGGTTCGGCAATAATGATATCCCCTAACATACCAAAACTAGCTGTCACCCCACCAGTAGTAGGAGATGTAAGGATGGATACATAAAATAGCCTTTTATTTAATTGATAATTATATAAGGCAGAGGATATTTTAGCCATTTGCATCAAGCTCAAACTTCCTTCTTGCATACGTGCTCCTCCAGAAGCACACACTAGAATAAGAGGTAGAACTTTATTTGTAGCATATTCGATCAAACGGGTTATTTTCTCGCCTACTACAGATCCCATACTACCCCCCATAAACTGAAAATCCATAACTCCAATTGCTATCGGAATACCATTTAGCTGACCTATACCTGTTTGAACAGCTTCAGTTAATCCCGTCTTTCTTTGATAAGAATCAATACGATCTTTATAAGGTTCCTCCTCCGAATGAAATTCAATGGGATCCAGAGAAACCATGTCTTCATCCAAAGGACCCCAAGTACCCGGATCAATCAAAAGTTCGATTCTATCTGAACTACTCATTTTCAAATGAGATCCACATTGCTCACAAATATTCATTTTTGACTTAAAAAATTTCTTATAATTTAATCCATAGCAATTTTCGCATTGGACCCATAAATGCCTGTACTTTTGAGTTACATCGAGATCATCCGAACTTTGAGTTAAATCACTATCCTTTGTATTAGTATTGTAATTTTTGCTTTCACTACTATTTCCACTTTCGCCATAAATGTAACTATCAATGTAATTGTCGCTACTATCAATACGGATTTGAGAACGAAGATAACTGTCAATGCAACTATTAATGTGATTATTCCAACTATATTTAGTATCATACATGCAATGATCAGAGTGGGGGTCGTCACTCTTGGATTCATTATTCAGATAACTATAAAACGAACTTTCTACTTCATCCAAAAACGAGGGATCATTGTCAATCTCAAAAATCTGATTTTCAATATCAAAATATATGGAATAACTGTCCCCGTTACTATCCCTAACTAAAAAGGTGTCATCAGAGATGAAATTCCTAGCGCCAAATAAATGATCAACATTACTGCCACTCTCACTCGAATGAGGAATGTTTTTACCCGTATCAGTTATAACCTGGTCTTTACTTCTACTTCCGCCGGTACTTTCAATAGGACCAAGACTGTCCATTGCTTGACTTAGTCCACACCTGAATTTGAACTCTTCATTAGACAACATTGAATTGAACCACCGTTTTTCCATAGAGCTTTTTTGCCCCCAATTTACATAAAAATAAAAGAGATGAATAGTCATTCGATAAAAATAAAAAAAATCGTTTGAATATTTCATTTCTTATCAGAATAAGCATCTAAATCCAATCACTAGGATTATTAACTATAACTAAGAATGAGCGAGGATTGAAAGAAACGATTCCTTTTTGTGGGAATCCGGGCTCTCACTTCATTATATATTATATGATGGAACCTTTTTCGGTTAGAAATAGAAAAGGAGTTTCCCATGTCGTGTTAAATTTGTAAAAAAAAAAAAGAACTATTTGTTCTTTTGCTTATGAAGAATTTTTTCGTAAAACTCGTCGAATAATAGATTTCTATTCCGACATAGACCGAAAAGGACAATATACAGGATGGGATGAGGTAGTAAGGGGTTGTGTGTGATACTTGGCTCGATTCGTGGGTCAAAACTACAGGATATAAAAAAATACTCCAATCCTGATCCATAGGATTAATTGTGGATCCACCACAACAATAGAAACTTTTGAGTTGCTTAGTCTTTTATTTTATTTATTTTGGATATATCTATACTTATATAGATATACCAAGTATAGATATACAAGATCTTAAATCCAAAATATATATATTATATAAAGTCCTTGTATTTTTCTTCGGCTCAATCTCTTTTACTAAATAAAAGGATT